GCCCCCATAGCTTAAACCCCAAAAGCATGGCACTGAAGATGCCAAGACGGTATGCACTACCTACCTGGGGACAAAAGACTTAGTCCTAACCTTGCCGTTAGTTCTTGCTAGGTATATACATGCAAGTATCCGCACCCCAGTGTAAATGCCCTCGACCTTTAACCTAAGCATGAGGAGCAGGTATCAGGCACACCCACAGTAGTAGCCTAAGACACCTTGCTTAGCCACACCCCCACGGGTATTCAGCAGTAATTAACATTAAGCAATAAGTGCAAACTTGACTTAGCCATAGCAAATCTAGGGCCGGTAAATCTTGTGCCAGCCACCGCGGTCATACAAGAGGCCCAAATTAACTGCAACTCTCGGCGTAAAGAGTGGCGAAATGCTATCACAACAACTAAGATCAAACTGCAACTAGGCTGTCACAAGCTCAAGATGCACCCAAACCCACCCTCAAAACGATCTTAGCGCCAACGATTAATTTCAACCCACGAAAGCCAGGGCACAAACTGGGATTAGATACCCCACTATGCCTGGCCCTAAATCTAGATACTTCCACCCACCAAAGTATCCGCCTGAGAACTACGAGCACAAACGCTTAAAACTCTAAGGACTTGGCGGTGCCCCAAATCCACCTAGAGGAGCCTGTTCTATAATCGATAACCCACGATACACCCAACCACCCCTTGCCAGCACAGCCTACATACCGCCGTCTCCAGCCCACCTTCCCTGAGAGCAAAAACAGTGAGCTCAACAGTTTTTCCCCGCTAATAAGACAGGTCAAGGTATAGCCTATGGGGTGGAAGAAATGGGCTACATTTTCTAGCACAGAATACCCACGAATAAGGGACATGAAACAACCCTTAGAAGGAGGATTTAGCAGTAAGACAGGACAATAATGCCTGCCTTAAGCCCGGCCCTGGGGCACGTACACACCGCCCGTCACCCTCCTCACAAGCCGCCACCTACACTGTAAATAACCCACACACCCTAAAGCTGAAGATGAGGCAAGTCGTAACAAGGTAAGTGTACCGGAAGGTGCACTTAGAGCATCAAGGCGTAGCTACAACTCCAAAGCATTCAGCTTACACCTGAAAGATACCTGCCCAAACACCAGGTCGCCTTGAAAGCCCCCCTCTAGCTCAGCCACTACCTATTTAAAATTGAAGAATTAACCGACAATTCAAACTAAAGCATTATATTAAGCCCAGTATAGGCGATAGAAAAGAACCTATGACGCAATAGAGCCCCGTACCGTAAGGGAAAGATGAAATAGCAATGAAACACCAAGCAGAAAACAGCAAAGATAAACCCTTGTACCTTTTGCACCATGATTTAGCAAGAACAACCAAGCAAAGCGAACTAAAGCTTGCCCCCCCGAAACCCAAGCGAGCTACTCACAAGCAGCCATTACCCAGGGCAAACCCGTCTCTGTAGCAAAAGAGTGGGATGACTTGTTAGTAGAGGTGAAAAGCCAACCGAGCTGGGTGATAGCTGGTTGCCTGCGAAACGAATCTAAGTTCTCCCTTAATTCCTACCCCCCGGACACAAAATCTTAACCTTCATGTCAGGATTAAGAGCTATTCAAGGGAGGTACAGCTCCCCTGAAAAAGAACACAACCTCTGCCAGCGGATAACCCACTCCACTACATTTCTTCCCGTGGGCCTTTAAGCAGCCACCGACAAAGAGTGCGTCAAAGCTCTAACCCCCCAAAAATCCCAAACCCCTACGCGACTCCCTCACCCCTAGCAGGCTAACCTATGACTGTAGGAGAATTTATGCTAAAATGAGTAACTCGGAATCAATTCCTCCACAGGCACAAACTTACACCAACCCGTTATTAACAGAATCCCCCCTATACCCCCACCCCAACAAGTAGCACATATAAAACTAACCCTGTTAAACCAACCCAGGAGTGCCCACCGGACGATTAAAATCTGCGAAAGGAACTCGGCAAATATTTAAGGCCCGACTGTTTACCAAAAACATAGCCTTCAGCCACCAACAAGTATTGAAGGTGATGCCTGCCCAGTGACCCCCTCCAACGTTCAACGGCCGCGGTATCCTAACCGTGCAAAGGTAGCGCAATCAATTGTCCCATAAATCGAGACTTGTATGAACGGCTAAACGAGGTCTTAACTGTCTCCCGCAGATAATCAGTGAAATTGATATCCCTGTGCAAAAGCAGGGATGTGGACATAAGACGAGAAGACCCTGTGGAACTTAAAAATCATCAGCCACTCCCACCACACACAACCCCATTGGGCCCACCACCAAGATACACCTGGCTGACATTTTTCGGTTGGGGCGACCTTGGAGTAAAAACTAACCTCCAAAAACAAGACCACACACCTTTACTAAGGACCACCACCCAAAGTGCTAAAAGCAACCCGACCCAATATAATTGATCAGTGGACCAAGCTACCCCAGGGATAACAGCGCAATCCCCTCCAAGAGCCCATATCGACAAGGGGGTTTACGACCTCGATGTTGGATCAGGACAACCTAATGGTGCAGCCGCTATTAAGGGTTCGTTTGTTCAACGATTAACAGTCCTACGTGATCTGAGTTCAGACCGGAGCAATCCAGGTCGGTTTCTATCTATGATACACTTCTCCTAGTACGAAAGGACCGGAGAAGTGAGGCCAATACCCCAAGCACGCCTCCCCTCTAAGTAGTGAAACCCACTCAACTACCAAGAGATTAATTTACCACCATAAGAGTCCAAGAAAAGGACCTAAGCTAGCGTGGCAGAGCTCGGCAAATGCAAAAGGCTTAAGTCCTTTCCCCAGAGGTTCAAGTCCTCTCCCTAGCTCCCTACCCAACTATGATTGGACCAACCACAATAAAACACCTCATCATATCCCTATCCTATGTTCTCCCAATTTTAATCGCCGTGGCCTTCCTAACATTAGTGGAACGAAAAGTCCTAAGTTACATGCAAGCTCGCAAAGGTCCAAACATCGTAGGCCCATTCGGGCTATTACAGCCAATCGCCGACGGAGTGAAACTATTCATTAAAGAACCAATTCGCCCCTCTACCTCGTCCCCCTTCCTATTCATCATAACCCCCGTCCTAGCCCTCCTCCTAGCTCTTACCATCTGAATCCCACTACCGCTTCCATTTTCTCTTGCCGACCTCAATCTAGGGCTCCTCTTTCTGCTAGCTATATCAAGCCTAGCCGTGTACTCAATTCTATGATCAGGGTGAGCCTCTAACTCCAAATATGCACTGATTGGGGCACTCCGAGCCGTTGCACAAACCATCTCCTACGAGGTTACCTTGGCTATCATCCTTCTTTCCGTAATCGTTCTTAGTGGGAACTACACGCTGAGCACCTTGGCTGTCACCCAAGAACCCCTCTACCTCATTTTTTCCTCATGGCCACTGGCAATAATGTGGTATATCTCCACTCTTGCCGAAACAAACCGAGCACCATTTGACCTGACAGAGGGGGAATCAGAACTAGTCTCCGGGTTTAATGTCGAATATGCCGCCGGACCTTTCACCCTCCTCTTCCTGGCTGAACACGCAAATATCATACTAATAAACACCTTAACCGCCATTCTATTCCTCAACCCTAGCTCACTAAACCTCCCTCAAGAACTATTTCCTATCACACTAGCTGCAAAAGTACTCCTCCTCTCATCCGGGTTCTTATGAGTACGAGCCTCATATCCACGATTTCGCTATGACCAGCTAATGCACCTACTATGGAAAAACTTCCTACCCCTTACGCTAGCCATATGCCTTTGGCACACCAGCATACCAATCTGCTACGCTGGTCTACCCCCCTGCCTAAGGAAATGTGCCTGAATCTAAAAGGGTCACTATGATAAAGTGAACATAGAGGTACAATAGCCCTCTCATTTCCTAAGACAACCTTAGAAAAGTAGGAATCGAACCTACACAGAAGAGATCAAAACTCTCCATACTTCCTCTATATTATTTTCTAGCAGGGTCAGCTAATCAAGCTATCGGGCCCATACCCCGAAAACGACGGTTCAACTCCCTCTCCTGCTAATGAACCCCCACGCTAAACTAATTACAACTGCAAGTTTGGTTGTAGGAACCTCTATTACAGTATCAAGCAACCACTGAGTGGCAGCCTGAACCGGCCTAGAAATTAACACCCTAGCCATCATTCCCTTCATCTCCCAATCCCATCACCCGCGAGCAATCGAAGCCTCAATCAAGTACTTCCTAACTCAATCAACCGCATCAATCCTAATCCTATTTGCAAGTATAACTAATGCCTGAATAGTGGGCCAATGGGACATCACACAACTAACCTACCCCATTTCGTGTCTACTCCTAACAACAGCAATTGCAATTAAATTAGGCCTCGTCCCATTTCATTTCTGATTCCCTGAGGTCCTCCAAGGCTCGCCCCTAATCACAGCCCTGCTACTTTCAACACTCATAAAATTCCCCCCAATCACCCTCCTCCTTATGACGTCACAATCACTCAACCCCACCCTGCTCACTACTCTAGCCCTAGCCTCAGCAGCGCTCGGGGGCTGAATAGGACTTAACCAAACCCAAACACGAAAAATCCTAGCCTTCTCATCCATCTCCCACCTAGGCTGAATAATTGTGATTATCATCTTCAACCCCCAACTAACCCTCTTAACTTTCTACCTCTACGCCATAATAACTGCAACCGTATTCCTAACCTTGAACAAAACCAAAGTCCTAAAACTCTCTACAATACTTATCTCATGGACAAAAACACCTGCTTTAAACGCAGCCCTAATACTAACCTTGCTCTCCCTAGCCGGCCTTCCCCCACTAACAGGCTTCCTACCAAAATGACTCATCATCCAAGAACTGACCAAACAGGATATAACCCCAGCAGCTACAATCATCACCATATTATCGCTTTTAAGCCTCTTTTTCTACCTTCGTCTGGCTTATCACTCTACAATTACACTCCCCCCCAACTCCTCTAACCACATAAAGCTATGACACCCCAATAAATCCCCAAACACCCCTACTGCCATCCTCGCCTCACTATCCATCGCACTCCTGCCCCTCTCCCCCATGATCCTCAGCATAGTCTAGAAACTTAGGATAACCGCCCGCCCTAAACCGAAGGCCTTCAAAGCCTTAAATAAGAGTTAAACCCTCTTAGTTTCTGCGCTATTAAGGCTAACAGGACACTAACCTGTATCTTCTGAATGCAAGCCAGATGCTTTTATTAAGCTAAAGCCTTTCCTAGGCAGATGGGTTTCGATCCCATAAGATTTTAGTTAACAGCTAAATGCCTCACCCTCTGGCTCCTGCCTAAAACTCCGGCACACTTCAAATGCGCATCGATGAGCTTGCAACTCAACATGAACTTCACTACGGAGTTGGTAAGAAGAGGAATTGAACCTCTGTAAAAAGGACTACAGCCTAACGCTTACAACACTCAGCCATCTTACCTGTGACCTTCATTAACCGATGATTATTCTCAACCAACCACAAAGACATTGGCACCCTATATCTGATTTTCGGCACATGAGCAGGCATAATTGGCACTGCACTAAGCCTCTTAATCCGTGCAGAACTAGGTCAACCCGGAACACTGCTGGGAGATGATCAGATCTACAATGTAATCGTCACCGCTCACGCCTTCGTAATAATCTTTTTCATAGTAATGCCTATTATAATCGGCGGATTTGGGAACTGACTCGTTCCACTCATAATTGGCGCCCCTGACATAGCATTCCCACGCATAAACAACATAAGCTTCTGACTCTTACCCCCTTCCTTTCTACTCCTACTTGCTTCATCAACCGTAGAGGCAGGGGCCGGTACAGGATGAACCGTCTATCCCCCCTTAGCTGGAAACCTCGCCCATGCTGGGGCTTCAGTAGACTTGGCCATCTTCTCCCTGCACTTAGCAGGTATCTCTTCCATCCTAGGCGCAATCAACTTCATCACCACTGCCATCAACATAAAACCCCCAGCACTCTCTCAATACCAAACTCCCCTGTTCGTCTGATCCGTCCTCATCACTGCCATCCTTCTGCTCCTGTCCCTCCCAGTTCTTGCTGCCGGCATTACCATACTACTTACCGACCGTAACCTCAACACTACGTTCTTCGACCCTGCTGGAGGAGGGGATCCTGTTCTATACCAACACCTCTTCTGATTTTTTGGTCACCCAGAGGTCTATATTCTAATTCTCCCTGGCTTCGGAATCATCTCCCACGTAGTGACATACTATGCCGGGAAAAAAGAACCATTCGGCTACATGGGAATAGTATGAGCGATACTATCCATCGGGTTCCTCGGATTCATCGTATGAGCCCACCACATATTCACTGTTGGTATGGATGTAGACACCCGAGCCTACTTCACATCCGCCACCATAATCATCGCTATCCCTACCGGCATCAAGGTATTTAGCTGACTCGCTACTCTGCACGGAGGGACAATCAAATGAGACCCCCCTATATTATGGGCTCTGGGATTTATCTTTTTATTCACCATTGGAGGCCTTACAGGGATTGTCCTCGCAAACTCTTCACTAGACATTGCCCTACACGACACCTACTATGTAGTAGCCCATTTCCACTATGTCCTCTCAATAGGGGCAGTCTTTGCCATCCTAGCAGGGTTTACCCACTGATTCCCCCTATTCACAGGCTTCACCCTCCACCCAACGTGGGCAAAAATCCACTTTGGAGTAATATTCGCCGGAGTAAACTTAACCTTCTTCCCGCAACACTTCTTAGGCTTAGCAGGAATACCGCGACGATACTCAGACTATCCCGACGCCTACACGCTATGAAACACCATGTCCTCTATCGGCTCCCTAATCTCCATAACAGCTGTAATCATACTAATGTTTATTGTCTGAGAGGCATTCTCAGCAAAACGCAAAGTGCTGCAACCTGAACTGATCGCCACTAACATCGAGTGAATCCACGGCTGCCCGCCTCCATACCACACCTTCGAAGAGCCAGCCTTTGTCCAAGTACAAGAAAGGAAGGAATCGAACCCTCACATGCTGGTTTCAAGCCAACCGCATCAAACCACTTAATGCTTCTTTCTTATCGAGGCGTTAGTAAACCAATTACATAGCCTTGTCAAGGCTAAATTACAGGTGAAAACCCTGTACATCTCATGTGGCAAACCACTCTCAACTAGGATTCCAAGACGCCTCATCACCAATCATAGAAGAACTTATCGAATTCCACGATCATGCCCTAATAGTCGCACTTGCTATTTGTAGCTTAGTACTCTATCTCCTAGCCCTGATATTAGCTGAAAAGCTGTCATCAAACACTGTTGATGCCCAAGAAGTTGAGCTCATCTGGACCATCCTGCCAGCAATCGTACTAATCCTGCTTGCCCTACCCTCCCTTCAAATCCTCTACATGATAGATGAAATTAACGAACCAGACCTGACCCTCAAGGCAATCGGACACCAATGGTACTGAACATACGAATACACAGACTTCAAAGACCTATCATTCGACTCGTACATAATCCCCACAGCAGACCTCCCGCACGGACATTTCCGATTGCTAGAAGTTGATCACCGGATTGTTATCCCCATAGAATCCCCCATCCGAGTAATTGTTACTGCCGGAGACGTCCTACACTCCTGAGCTGTCCCAGCCCTCGGAGTTAAAACAGATGCAATCCCCGGTCGACTAAATCAAACCTCTTTTATCACCACCCGACCAGGGGTTTTTTACGGACAATGCTCAGAAATCTGTGGAGCTAATCACAGTTACATGCCCATTGTAGTAGAAGCCACTCCCCTAAAACACTTCGAAGCCTGATCCTCCCTGATATTATCCTAAGCGTTAAGAAGCTATGAATCAGCACTAGCCTTTTAAGCTAGAGAAAGAGGGGCAAACCCCTCCTTAATGACATGCCCCAGCTTAACCCAAACCCATGATTCACCATCATGATCTTCACCTGACTGACCCTCTCCCTTATCATCCAACCCAAATTACTATCATTCACCTCTGCAAACCCCCCATCCAATAAAACCCTAACTACCCTAAAAGCTAACCCCTGAACTTGACCATGAACCTAAGCTTCTTTGATCAATTCTCAAGCCCCTATCTCCTGGGAATCCCCCTTCTCCCTCTGTCCCTCATCCTCCCCACACTCTTATTCCCTACGCCCAGCAACCGATGAATCCCCAACCGCCTCTCAACCCTTCAATTATGACTCTTCCACCTAATTACAAAACAACTAATAACCCCACTAAATAAAAATGGGCACAAATGAGCACTAATACTAACCTCCCTCATAGTCCTGCTCTTAACAATCAACCTCCTAGGACTCCTCCCTTATACCTTCACCCCAACTACCCAGCTATCAATAAACATGGCCCTAGCCTTTCCCCTCTGACTAGCCACTCTACTCACAGGCCTTCGAAACCAACCCTCAATCTCCCTAGGCCACCTCCTACCCGAAGGAACGCCTACCCCCCTGGTCCCAGCCCTTATTTTAATCGAAACAACCAGCCTGCTGATTCGCCCCCTAGCCCTCGGTGTTCGCCTGACAGCTAACCTCACAGCCGGCCATCTACTCATCCAGCTCATTTCTACGGCTACTACAGTCCTCCTCCCAATAATACCTGCAGTATCTGCCCTAACCGCCTTAATTCTCTTTCTACTAACCATCTTAGAGGTAGCAGTAGCTATAATCCAAGCCTACGTGTTCGTTCTCCTGCTGAGCCTATACTTACAAGAAAATATCTAATGGCACACCAAGCACACTCCTACCACATAGTTGACCCAAGCCCATGGCCCATCTTCGGAGCAGCCGCAGGGCTACTAACCACTTCAGGACTGATCACATGATTCCACTACAACTCTTCCACTCTCCTAACCCTAGGCCTCCTCTCAATACTCCTGGTTATACTGCAGTGATGACGAGATGTCGTACGGGAAAGCACCTTCCAAGGCCACCACACCCCCACAGTCCAAAAAGGCCTGCGATACGGAATAATCCTTTTTATCACATCAGAGGCGTTCTTCTTCCTAGGCTTCTTCTGGGCATTCTTCCACTCCAGCCTAGTCCCCACCCCAGAGCTAGGAGGACAATGACCGCCAGCAGGCATCAAACCTCTCAACCCACTGGAAGTCCCACTCCTCAACACAGCTATCCTCCTGGCATCTGGTGTCACCGTCACATGGGCCCACCACAGCATCACAGAAGGAAACCGAAAACAAGCCATCCACGCACTAACCCTAACCATTCTCCTCGGATTTTACTTCACAGCCCTCCAAGCAATAGAATACTACGAAGCCCCCTTTTCAATCGCTGACAGTGTCTACGGCTCTACCTTCTTTGTCGCCACAGGCTTCCACGGGCTACATGTAATTATTGGATCCTCCTTCCTCTCAGTCTGCCTTCTCCGACTAATCAAGTTCCACTTCACATCAAACCACCACTTCGGTTTCGAAGCAGCAGCCTGATACTGACACTTTGTTGACGTCATCTGACTTTTCCTCTACATAACAATCTACTGATGAGGTTCCTGCTCTTCTAGTATACCAATTACAATTGACTTCCAATCTCTAAAGTCTGGTGCTAACCCAGAGAAGAGCAATGAACACCCTCACATTCATACTGTCCCTATCCCTCGCTTTAAGTATCGTACTGACCATGCTGAACTTCTGACTTGCTCAAATAACCCCAGATTCAGAAAAACTCTCCCCCTATGAATGTGGCTTTGATCCCCTGGGATCTGCCCGTCTCCCCTTCTCAATCCGATTCTTCCTCAGTAGCCATCCTATTCCTCTTATTCGACTTAGAAATCGCACTCCTTCTCCCCCTGCCCTGAGCAATCCAATCCCAATCACCTACCACCACCCTCATTTGAACCATCACCATCATTCTCCTCCTCACACTCGGACTCATCTACGAATGAGTCCAAGGTGGCCTAGAATGAGCAGAATAATAGAAAGTTAGTCTAACCAAGATAGTTGGTTTCGGCCCAACAGATTATAGTTAATCCTATAACTTTCTCATGTCACTCTCGCATTTATGCTTCTACTCAGCATTTACATTCAGCGGCTTAGGACTAGCATTCCACCGAACCCACTTAATCTCCGCCCTATTATGCCTAGAGAGCATAATACTGTCCATATACATCCCCCTCTCAGTCTGACCCATTGAGAATCACTCCCCATCATTCACCCTAGTGCCAGTACTTATACTGGCCTTTTCGGCATGCGAAGCCGGTACCGGCTTGGCCATGCTAGTCGCCACCACCCGAACACATGGCTCCGACCACCTCCACAATCTTAACCTCCTACAATGCTAAAAATTCTCCTACCAACAACCCTACTTCTCCCAGTAGCCCTGCTATCCCCACCAAAATCACTATGAACCAACACCACGACGTACAGCCTACTAATCGCTACAATCAGCCTCCAATGGCTTCCTCCAACATACTACCCCCTAAAAAATCTCACGCCATGGACTGGTGTTGACCAAATTTCCTCACCTCTACTAGTCCTATCCTGCTGACTTCTTCCCCTCATAATTATAGCAAGCCAAAACCACCTCCAACACGAACCCCCTTCACGAAAACGAACATTCATCGCTACTCTAATTACAGTCCAACCTTTCATCATCCTAGCATTTTCAACCACAGAGCTCATGCTATTTTACATTTCATTTGAAGCCACCCTAATCCCAACCTTAATCCTAATTACACGGTGAGGCAGTCAACCAGAACGTTTAAGTGCGGGCATTTATCTCCTATTCTACACCCTAATCAGCTCCCTCCCGCTCTTAATCACAATCTTATTTTTACACACAAAAATAGGCACCTTACACTTACCAATCCTCAAGCTAACCCACCCCTCTCTCACAACCTCATGATCCGACACACTATCAAGCCTAGCCCTCCTAATAGCATTTATAGTTAAAGCTCCCCTATACGGACTCCACCTATGACTCCCCAAAGCCCACGTAGAAGCCCCCATTGCCGGCTCAATACTACTCGCCGCCTTATTACTAAAACTGGGAGGATATGGCATTATACGAATCACCCTATTCATAGGGCCCCTGTCCAACTACCTCCCCTACCCATTCCTCACACTAGCCCTATGAGGAGCATTAATGACTAGCTCAATTTGCCTACGCCAGACAGACCTAAAATCTCTTATCGCTTATTCATCTGTTAGCCACATAGGCTTAGTTATCGCTGCCAGCATAATCCAAACTCACTGGTCATTCTCAGGGGCAATAATTCTGATAATCTCCCATGGACTCACATCCTCCATACTATTCTGCCTAGCCAACACCAACTACGAACGGACCCACAGCCGAATCCTCATCCTCACACGAGGCCTACAGCCACTTCTACCCCTTATGGCCACATGATGACTTCTGGCCAACTTAACAAACATAGCCCTACCTCCCACAACAAACCTAATAGCCGAATTAACCATTATAACAGCCCTATTTAACTGATCTCCTTTCACCATTATCCTAACCGGAACAGCCACCCTACTAACTGCCTCCTACACCCTATACATACTCCTCATAACCCAGCGAGGCCCTCTACCCGCACACATCACATCCATCCAAAACTCTAACACACGAGAGCATCTCCTCATGACTCTCCATATTGCCCCAATACTCCTCCTAATCCTAAAACCAGAACTAATCTCCGGAACCCCCTTATGCAAGTATAGTTTCAACCCAAACATTAGATTGTGATTCTAAAAATAGAAGTTCAAACCTTCTTACCTGCCAAGGAGGAAGCCACAAGCCAGCAGGGACTGCTAATTCCTGCCACCGAGTCTAAAACCTCGGCCCCCTTAACTTTTAAAGGATAAGAGTAATCCACTGGTCTTAGGAGCCATTAATCTTGGTGCAACTCCAAGTAAAAGTAATGGAGATCACCCTGCTCCTCAATACCCTCACACTACTCACACTAGCAGTTCTCCTAACCCCAATTACGCTCCCATTCCTGTCGAAAGACTTCACAAACACCCCAGCAACAATTACCCGAACAGTCAAAACTGCCTTCCTAACCAGTCTTGCCCCAATGGCCATCTTCATCTACTCCGGAGCAGAAAACATCACCTCCCACTGAGAATGAAAATTCACCGCAAGCTTCAAAATTCCCCTAACCCTGAAAATAGACCTATACTCCATAGTATTCCTCCCAATCGCATTATTCGTAACTTGATCCATCCTAGAATTCGCAACATGGTACATAGCCTCAGAGCCCCTCATTACAAAATTTTTCACGTACCTCCTAGTCTTCTTAATTGCCATATTATTGCTAACGACCACAAACAACATATTCATACTATTCGTGGGCTGAGAAGGAGTGGGGATTATATCCTTCCTACTCATTGGTTGGTGACATGGCCGAGCTGAAGCCAACACAGCAGCATTGCAGGCCGTCATCTACAACCGAGTCGGAGATATCGGCCTTATCCTCAGCATAGCCTGATTAGCTGCAACACTCAACACCTGAGAGATCCAACACTCCATCCACCCACAACAAACACCTACGCTGCCACTTCTAGGCCTAATCCTAGCTGCCACAGGAAAATCAGCCCAATTTGGCCTCCACCCATGACTCCCTGCAGCAATAGAAGGCCCAACCCCAGTCTCAGCCCTGTTGCACTCCAGCACAATAGTGGTCGCCGGAATCTTCCTACTCATCCGCACACACCCCCTCCTAACCACCAACAAAACAGCTCTTACCCTGTGCCTATGCTTAGGTGCCCTATCAACCCTTTTCGCCGCTACCTGTGCCCTCACACAAAATGACATTAAAAAAATCATCGCCTTCTCCACATCTAGCCAACTCGGTCTGATAATAGTCACCATTGGCCTCGACCTACCACAATTAGCCTTCCTGCACATCTCCACGCACGCCTTCTTCAAAGCTATGTTGTTTCTATGCTCTGGCCTAATTATCCACAGCCTAAGCGGAGAACAAGACATTCGAAAAATGGGCTCCCTACAAAAAACCCTCCCAATAACCACCTCCTGCCTGACCATTGGCAACCTCGCCCTAATAGGGACCCCGTTCCTAGCTGGATTCTATTCAAAAGACCTCATCATCGAGAACCTAAATACTTCCTACCTAAACACCTGAGCCCTCCTACTCACACTACTGGCCACCTCCTTCACCGCAACCTACAGCCTCCGAATAACACTTCTAGTCCAAGCAGGATTTAACCGCTCACCCGTAATCACCCCAATAAATGAAAATCACCCATCAGCTACCAACCCCATTACCCGCCTGGCAGTAGGCAGCATTACAGCAGGCCTACTCATCACATCATTCATCACACCTGCAAAAACCCCGCCAATAACCATGCCCCTTACAACAAAGATTGCTGCCATCATCCTCACAGCCCTTGGAATTATTCTAGCCCTAGAGCTCTCTAGCATGACACACACCCTAACCCCCCCACAACAAAACCCCCTTACAAACTTTTCCTCCTCCCTGGGTTACTTCAACCCCCTAATTCACCGGGTTAGCTCCACTGATCTCTTAAGCAAAGGACAAAAAATCGCCTCCCACTTAGTCGATATGTCCTGATACAAAAAAATGGGCCCTGAAGGCCTCGCCGACCTCCACCAAATAGCAAGCAAAACCACAACCTCGCTCCATAAAGGACTCATTAAAACCTACCTAGGAACATTTGCCCTCTCCATCCTCATAATTATCCTATCAATATAACCATCAAACCTAATGGCCCCCAACATCCGAAAATCCCACCCCCTACTAAAAATAATTAATAACTCCTTAATCGACCTCCCCGCTCCATCAAACATCTCCGCCTGATGAAACTTCGGATCCCTCCTAGCAGTTTGTCTCGCCACTCAAATCATTACAGGACTACTACTAGCTGCACATTACACAGCAGACACCTCCCTAGCCTTCTCCTCTGTAGCCCACATATGCCGAGATGTCCAATATGGCTGACTAATTCGCAACCTCCATGCAAACGGCGCCTCATTCTTCTTCATCTGTATCTACCTCCACATTGGCCGCGGCCTCTACTATGGCTCCTACCTATTCAAAGAAACCTGAAACACAGGAGTAATTCTCCTCTTAACCCTCATAGCAACTGCCTTCGTAGGATACGTCCTACCATGAGGGCAAATATCCTTCTGAGGTGCTACCGTCATCACCAATCTATTCTCAGCCATCCCCTACATTGGCCAGACCTTGGTGGAATGAGCATGAGGCGGATTTTCAGTAGACAACCCAACCCTAACCCGATTTTTTGCCCTGCACTTCCTCCTACCATTTATAATCGCAGGAATCACCATCATCCATCTAACCTTCCTACACGAATCAGGATCAAACAACCCCCTAGGGATCATATCAGACTGTGACAAAATCCCCTTCCACCCTTACTTCACACTAAAAGACATCCTAGGCCTCATCCTCATGCTCATCCCCCTTCTCACACTAACCCTATTCTCCCCGAATCTCCTAGGCGACCCAGAAAATTTCACCCCCGCCAACCCACTCGTCACACCGCCCCACATTAAACCCGAGTGATACTTCCTATTTGCATACGCCATTCTACGCTCTATCCCAAACAAACTAGGCGGCGTCCTAGCCTTAGCAGCCTCCGTGCTAATCTTATTCCTAGCCCCCCTCCTTCACAAATCCAAACAACGGTCAATAACATTCCGCCCCCTCTCCCAATTCCTATTCTGACTTCTAGTAGCAAACCTCCTTATCCTTACCTGAGTAGGCAGCCAACCAGTAGAGCATCCATTCATCATCATCGGACAACTAGCCTCCATCACCTACTTCACCATCCTGCTATTCCTCCTCCCAATAGCCGGAGCTCTAGAAAACAAAGCACTGAACTACTAACTCTAATAGTTTATAAAAAACATTGGTCTTGTAAACCAAAGACTGAAGACTAGACCCTTCTTAGAGTTCCTCAGAAAAAAAGGACTTAAACCTTTATCCCCAGCTCCCAAAGCTGGTATTTTGCAATAAACTATTTTCTGAAACCACCCCTAAACTGCCCGAATTGCCCCCCGAGACAACCCTCGCACAAGCTCCAGCACAACAAATAGAGTCAGTAACAACCCTCACCCAGCCACCAAAAATAACCCCACCCCATACGAGTAAAACACCGCAACCCCACTAAAATCTAACCGCATTAAAGTGCTGCCCCCACCATCAACAGTATTAACCTCAACCCCTCAAAAATCCACAAACCCTCCCCAGACCACCCCAACAAAAACCACCAATACAAAACCGACCCCATACCCAACTACTCGCCAATCCCCCCACGCCCCAGGAAAGGGGTCCGCCGCTAAAGCCACCGAATAGACAAAAACAACTAACATCCCCCCTAAATAAACTATAAAAAGCACTAAAGACACAAAAGAACCCCCCAAGCTTAACAATCACCCACACCCAGCTACAGACCCCAGTACTAAACCCACTACCCCATAGTAAGGCGAAGGATTAGATGCAACAGCCAAACTTCCTAACATGAAACTCACCCCAAGAAAAAGTACAAAATAAGTCATATATTCCCGCTTGGCTACACTCCAAGGACTATGGCTTGAAAAACCATCGTTGTTCTCAACTACGGGAACAACTTTTTTTAACCTAACCCCCCTACTTCATGCTACCCCCCCTACCCCCCCAGGGGGGGTATACTATGTATAATTGTGCATACATTTATATTCCACATATATATATATGGCAGCAGTACATAATATGATAATCGTACATATCCCATACTATTAAGCAGGACATACATCTCTCAACCACATTCCTCCTTCAAGGGCCCACAATCCATGCCTAATGACCCAAGCATAACCCTCCACCCATACACCTGCTTTCAAGCACCTACAGGCCCCCATAACAATGAATGGTCACAGGACATACCTTACAATAACCTTCTCCTCCCCATATGGTTATGCTCGTCGTACCAGATGGATTTATTAATCGTCCACCTCACGTGAAATCACCATCTCAACGTATGTAATGCCATATATGACTAGCTTCAGGCCCATTCATTCCCCCTAAACCCCTCGCCACTCTTGCACTTTTGCGCCTCTGGTTCCTATTTCARGGCCATCCCCTCTCTTAACTCACCACCCACTTGCTTTTCGACGAGCCATCTGTGGTAAGCTTACTCACCATCTTAGTCCGTGATCGCGGCATTTTCTCTCTTTGGAGCTGTTGGTTCCCTTTTTTTCTGGGGCGTCTTCACAGATTGCCCTTCCAGTGCGGAGCGGAGTACTATTTCTACCTAAGCTTGAACTACCCTTATGCGTTGAGGCCTATACTAGATCTCAGGCGTCCCTCAATGAGACGGTTTGCGTATATGTGGTATCACCTTGACACTGATGCACTTTGGATCGCATTTGGTTATGGCTCTTCCACCCCCCCGGCTAAATGGGGCTATTAGGTGAATGCTCGACGGACATACTCTTATAAATCCTCGCTAAACTAGAACATCTCCCCATTATCTAAAACGCGTAGCGTCAGACATCGATTTTTAAAAAATTATATTTTTAAAAATCTAAAACTGCACTAAAATTCCCTTAGTTAACCTAAGCAAACGCGTAGTATATACATACATTTATTTCATTTCCCCCTATTATTAGAGAAACTCCACTACCAAAACAAACTTTCAACAAACAACAGTGCGCGCCCCGACTGCGCCTGGCCAAGACCCCAAGCCTTTTTCTTTCCCCACCATTAGAG